GCTCAAGCAGTCCCATTGACTAAGAAGGAGCGCATAGTTTAACAAATTCAGCAAAGCCTTACTGGACATAGGATTCAAAAGAAGTGACGCCGACCACACTCTCTTTGTCAAGAAAAGGGAAGAAGAATTTGATCTTCTTCGAGTTTATGTTAATGAAATCATCCTTACGGGAGATGATAGGGATTGGGGGGTTATGGAGGCTGAAAACCATCTAAACAAAGTCTTTGGTGTAAAAGACCTAGGTACTCTGAAGTATTTCTTGAGAATAGAGATAGCTCGTTCCAAGGTCTGGTATATGATATGCATTTGGTTATGCTTCGGTCTAAATCAAATCGAGAAGGAAGATGATGCACGTCAGAATCGATAGAAAATAGGAAAACACCGCTTCACTCAGCTCCACTTATCGCCTTACCTTACTAAAAAGAAAGGAGTTACACATATTTTATGATAAACCCTATAGGGTCCGCATAGAAGCCACTTAGTAAAGAGGGAATTTCAGATTTCAGAAGAGAAGGCATTCTCATTAATGAGAAGGTAATATGCTTTTGTTACAAGGCAGGGTAGACTACTGTAACTATGATTGATTGTCGGGTCAAGCAAGAAGCAGCAGACAGTCATCGTATACTCGTTAACATGAGGCTAAGATCTGATAGTCCTCATCCATCATAGGAGGGTTCGCAATCGCAAGCATTCGGGTAAGAAAAAGGTAATAGGGAAGACAGGATAGCAAAGAAAGGGAAGGGCATTTCATACCCGATAGGATAGTAAGTAGGCTGGAAAGCAGAAGACAGCTCTAGCTTAGACCATGCCTTCAAAGAGCTTGTTTAGTTCGCTGGGGAATTCTCTAAATATCCTATTTTCAGGGACACTGTTCATCAGAGATCTTGTGCGTATACTCTTGGAATAGCTGAGAGGAAAAATAGATACTTATTGGAAACGGTTAGAGCTATGATGTTTGAGATGAATGTACCTCATTTGGGCAGAAGTTGTGTTGACCGCACATACTTGATCAATCGCATACCGTCTAAGTTCTTGCTAGAAGCATCCTTGATTACTCTCATTTATTTTATAAAGTATTTGGCTGCTCTTCAAATTTGGAGTTTCTTTAAAGATTAAAGAAAGCGAGCTCAACGAAACAAGCGAAGCGAGCAGCAGGAGAAGATCGATAGTAGAAGGTAACAAACTAGAGACTAAGAAAGAAATCAGAAGCGAAACTCGGCAAGGAGAAGGCTGAACCCAAGTGCTAGACTACAATAGGCCCCACCTGGGGTCGCACGCCTCAGGCAGACTCTCTACCCGTGCGCGTGCCCATTTCGCTTTAGGAGGTATCAGAGCAGAGTTTTGGGTAAATTCCTTAAGCTTCGCTAAAGCGACTACGTACCTCTCGATTTATTAGAATTCGATTCTTGTTATACACCGTGTCCAAGCTTGACGATAGCAGTGGAGCGCTGTCTGCAGCGTCTGTTGCTAAGGAAACACTCAAGGATCGAGTGACCCAACTTGATGGCAAGGTCGACCATTTGACCGAACAAGTGTAGATTATAACAGAAAGGCAGGAGAATCAGGAATCGTTGGTCACCAGACGCTCGCTAATGAGTACCGCGTCTTCCCAGTGAAGGAGAGACGTCTTCATGGAGCCTCAACGATCCCGGTGGCGATGTCCAAAGCCTGACGGACCGGGTCAAATTGAGGAGCTTGCTGTGGAGATAGGTCTCCGGTTCGTGAACCGAACCTTTTGACGACCAAGTCACAATGGCAACAATGTTTCTTTCTGAGGATGGGAAACTGTGGTAGCGAACGCGATATGAGGACGTGCTAGAAGGCCGTTTCGAGATCAACGCCTGGGAGGAACTAAAGAAAGAGCTCAAGGAAAGGAGCAGTTCCCGCCTGAGAACGTTGCAGGGCTCGCACGAGAGTTCGCGGACCGGCACTGTTCGAGAAAATCAAACAAAAAGAAGGCTACTTCGAACGGTAACATATGAATGGAAACTAATGCGACGAGTGTCAATTACCAAAAACGACTCGACCACTAACTCAGTCCCGCGGGACAAAATTGTCCTCAAAAGAATGCGAAGAATATTAAAAAGCACTCTCGAACCATCACACGGCCAACTGTCCATGATATGGTAAAAACAGAATGAAAAGGCAAAAAAACGATTCTATGCGCAGACCTGAAAGCTCTATCAAGAAAATAAAGCCTATTTTTATTTAGAGAGGAAGGATTTCCTCGTCTGAGAACCGCCATTCATGCACTATTCTTCTCCACTAAAAAGAGCGATTGAGAATCTCGAGAACCTAAAAAAAATGCAAAAGTGAGCGTATCCCAAGGCTCTCCTCTCTCCCCCCCCCCCTTTTTTTTAGCCAACACCATCCACTTTTTTCACCTTGAATTGGTCAAAGGCAAATGATGAATAGAAGGAAAGGTACGTAGTCGCTCTAGCTTTGCTAGAGGCACGAAGTCACTCGACTGAAAGGAGAGGATTCGTGTCGACTGATAAGGAGAGGGACGTAGTCGCTCTAGCTTTGCTAGAGGCACGAAGTCACTCGACTGAAAGGAGAGGAGAGGAAATGAAATAAAGTCATTGATCAATTCAGTCGAGGAAAGGAGAAGGAAAGAAATAGATATTGTAGCCCAAGGGCTAGGAGAAGCCATTTTAGGAATGCAACAAAACAGAACTCCTAGGCTGGCAGGGAACTAATCTAGCTGACAGAAAATGAACCTAGAACTCCAACAATTGGCTTTATTTCGCCTTTCAAAGAAAGAGGGTTGTTATCTTACTCGCTTGCACTAGAATCTCCTATTCCTGCTTGACCTTGGGACTTCAATTGGATGCGCTTAGCTTAGTAAGCACTAAATGGAATTCTTCCCCTATGTTTCTGGGGACCCTATCCCTCTTTCGCTTAAGGAAGAGATCAAAGTTGAGAATGGTCTGTTCACATGTTTAAATCGTCTCTTTGACACTTGTACTATTATCTAAGGCCTTCGTCGAAAACAAGCCCAAGGAATTATCCTCTCCGTTCTGATAAGCCAAGCCCTGGGAAATGAATCTAAACGTAAGGCCTATCTTTGCCTTTAGAGAAATGTTATACCCTTACTCCTAGCGTGGCAATTATCCCTCTGGCGGCAGTCATTGCAAGGAAGTAGGGCTTTGTTTATTGTTTATAAAGGCAATTCTCGACCAGCACTTTTTTATGCTTAGGGGTCATCCCTTGCTTCAGTTTCATGTCTGATCTTCTCTTCTAGGTCCCAAACAAAAAAGGGATTCTGTAACAGCAGCTTCGGATAAGGCGAAAAGACTTGAAGCTTCTCTGTGCATCGATATCTAAACTATTTGATTTCGTTCCCCTAGAACGCCCGGTGACATCTTTCCCCCTTAAGTCCCAGAACTGGAGAACTGAAAGAAAGCAAAAGACTAGTCCACGAAGAATAGCCCTAGTTAGGATCTCTGTCCCCTTCTTTTCTTAAATTATGGCATGGTATGCCTCCTCTTCTACTGCAGGGGATTCTCGAATAATGGAAAGCCCTTATTAGATTATGGTTATGTTAGCATATTCTAATAGGAATTAGCCATATCGGAAATACCCGGTAAGCTCCGCATCTAGGATTCTGTAATCACACCCGGCGAAAGGCGATCCAACATAGCCTAAGGAGATTTTCGATTCAATCTGGTATTCCAGAATAGCCTAAGGGGCGTAGCGGTAGATGAAAACAAAGGCCATGTGAATCTCAATGCCAATGACATAGTTGGCTCACCCAGATCCTTTGAAAGTAGTATTTTCAATTGTTCAATCGATTTTCATTAAATAGCAAAGCTTGCACCAGAGCCTAAGAAGACTAGTTGAGTATTATTTCTCTTTCTCGATGCTTTTCTCGGAATAGAATCCGCTGTTAGCAGAAAATCCATTGTCTTAGACAAAATCAATATGGGAGGCTGTCTTATGGCGGCGAATGCCGGGTAGTTGAATAGAGGTATACGTATACTCTCAATGGGAATTTCTCCTTGGGGAATAAATGCCAATATCACCCCCTGGTACCCCCCTCTTGTTTTAATCCCCAGTGAAAGCTCTCTTCTAGGCGCGGAGGTACATACATCCATACAAGTGACAATGGTTCACAGCCCGAGGGCTAAGTGAAAGCTTTCTATCTCAGCATCTACGGTGATATAGACTCTACTTAGTTTAGTGTAAGAGCTAAAGGAAAAGAGCGTTGATTTATATATACCAGTATTCGTATCGGAAGAGTGACTTCTTAACGCTACTAGAGAGTTGACTATGAAAGATGAAATATTTGTGGTAACTCTTACTTTAATCCATTCCATAATTTAAAGATATTTAATAGATGCTGGATTACTAGTTTGGAGTTCTTCCTATAGCTGCAACCTATCTCATATTGTATTGGGGAGAAGTGTACTGTCCTCGATCAAACTAGAAATGGAATAAGAGAAGAAAGATCATAGCGTAGAAAAGAAAGGAGAAATCGTTTTTACATGTACATTATCAATGCTTTATTTATCAATGACTTTATTTCATTTCCTCTCCTCTCCTTTCAGTCGAGTTACTGCGTGCCTCTAGCAAAGCTAGAGCGACTACGTCCCTCTCCTTATCAGTCGACACGAATCCTCTCCTTTCAGTCGAGTTACTTCGTACCTTTAGCTTCGCTAAAGCGACTTCGTACCTTTCAGTCGAGTTACTTCGTACCTTTAGCTTCGCTAAAGCGACTTCGTACCTTTAGCTTCGCTAAAGCGACTTCGTACCTTTAGCTTCGCTAAAGCGACTTCGTACCTTTCAGTCGAGTCACTTCGTACCTCATTCTTTCTTTTTCCTCTCTAAAGGTAGTTCAGTTCCTCCCCTTTATTTGTCACTTGAGGATGTCAAAGCAGTGTATTCTTGAGTTGACTTGTCTTCCCCGAAGCCGGTAACCATGGAGGTCGGAGAAGTCCTATCTCGAGTGTGGGGTCTAGAAGCATTGGTGATTGATTCTTCTTCTCAAAGCTTGAATCCGCTCTTTCCATTCCATACTAGTGTGTTAGCAAGTGCTCCGGGTAAACTGTAAGAGTACGAATTGCTCTTGCTATTCTTCTATTCATGCTTTTACCGGGCATTGCTGTCTCACTTCACGCTAGAAAAGCACCTTCCTTCGGTGAAAGGGACGGAGCAGAGGGAGTAACTGAGAGCGAGGGGGTTCATTTCCAGCATAGCCCTATCGTCTTAATCAGGTGAACTCCTTTTTGCTTTAGTTCTTGTACCAGCTCAAGAAGCAAGGAATTTGATTTCCCGGAGCAAAGACTGATTTTGCTTTCTTGCTTGAGCGAGCTTATGCTTTTGCATCGGATAATAAGGTGTAAGTGAGTTTCTTTCCTTCTGGCTTATGATTTATATGTCCCTGATCGTAATCGTAAATAAAGAAAAAAAGCAAGCTTATATGGATGGAGGATCTGGGTGTCTCGGTGTGAAGCCTTTTTTTTCTCATGCCTAAAGCTATTATTGATAGCGGGCATTTTACAGGGGGTGCGGGGGAATCCTACGCTGGCAAGGCCAATCTATCAGGCTATATAGTAAGAAGGTTATAGGGCTAAGAGAGACTTTTCTTTCCTTGTGGTTTTAGATCCAATGCCAGTTAGAGTTCTAGTTCCATTCCCTATTGTTGTAAAGGAATGCTGCTAAGGCCTTGAGGTACTTTCTCCCATTCCTAATGCTTTCGAGCCGGTTGAAGGCCTAGTTCCAGTTTGCTTCCATGCGGTTGTCTCTGCTTTTCCTTCCCTGACCTCTTCTCTGCGGTTTGAGTTTTCGTTCCTCCACTTCACTTTACAGTAGAGCGACTTTCGTTCCAGCGTGAGAGCCAGGAGTATTCTAAGCAAGTGAGTTTAAAACACTTTCTCAAGCAGGGATAGCTGTTTGATTTCCTAAGGCAGTAGGGAATCTCTCCCAAGGTTCCCAGGATTCTAGAGAAAGGCTTAGCCTAAAGTCAAGCTATAGGCCGAGTCATGCATTTCTTTTTAGTCATAAGTGCTCCCATGCAGTTGTATAGGCTGAATTTGATTCTATTTACGACATAGGTTTCCTTCCTTACATAGCCAGTTGTTTTAGTGCTATCTAGTTAAAGAATTTCTTCCACTATTTTTCTGGGTTTTGAGTTCTAGTTGTATAAGTGGAAATCTCCTTTTTCGGTGATCCATACGATCAATCGAATGCAGTCGATAGGAGATAATGGGGTGCAGGCTAGTTATCAAGCAAGACCAGAGAAAGTACTATAGGCAAGCAGTTTATAGGATTCTTCTAGGGCAATGAAGTCAGTAAGCAAGGAAGTTTTCAAGCCAGAAGGAGCTAGGAATAAACTGAATCAAAAGTAGGGGTTTCTTTGGGAGTTCTGTTACAGCCAAGCAAGAAACCTTTAAGCCATTTTTGAGTTCTCTTATACGCAGTGGGTGCCCTTTTAAAGCCTTTACATCAGTCCCCCGGAAAAGAAAAGTCAGCCAGCTCTCTATCTTGTTAAGCCAAAGAAAGAGTCGTTTTCTTTCCAATTGCTGCAGTCAGTCATAAGGCCAATTCCCTTCCCATCTGACAGATAAGAGAGAAACTGGCAGCACAACCAGCCCAGCATTCCTACGGACCTGTAGTGAAATTTATTGAGACTGCTCGAAGGAAGTAGTCAAAATGTTTCAAAAAAAGGATACAACCAACCCGTTCTTGGGCTTAAGACTATGCGCGTCGCGTGCTCGATCTAGCAATCTTGGACAATTGTTTTGATGAACTGTCATTAAACTAAAAAAGAAAGAAGAGAAAGAACTGGGAGTTGGCGCCTGGTTGCTTGCTTACCAAGCCATCCCGGCAAGCTCCTCCAGTTCTATTATTATTCTTGACTTGACTTATTATTATAAAAACGACTCACTATCCAAATGAAAGACGATCGATTATCTACCCAAGAAGATAGAAAGTCCCACATACGAGAAAAGGTCACAAATAGAGTTGAACCAAATAACATTGCAAAGGCATAATGATAGTAGGGTCGGGATATCCCCGCCCTCCGAACCGGACGTGAAGGTCTCCCCTCATCCGGCTCTCTGCAGGAGAATCTCCACTCACTGCTTCCCCTAATATCCTCCCTTTACCACATCATGGGGGTTTACAGGAGATCCCGGAGGCTCGCTCGGAAAGGCTGCTATACTATACCTTTTGACTACTATCTACTCTAGTGACTACTAGAGTAGATAGTAGTCCGTCCGGCTGCTCTTGCTGAAATCATTACTCTTCATTCTCCCGTGCTCTAGCAATTGCGCTCTCTAGACCACTACCATGTAGTTAGGTAGGGACAATCAATCCGTAGTGACGGGAATCTAGGAATGAATGGGGATCCCTATCAATATAAAAATAAAGAAAGAAGAACTAATTAGTTACACTACCTTTCTCTCACTCAATAGATCTATCTGGTCTGATACGGTACAGTACAATACGAGACGATAGAATGCAATGGGATGGATGGTAGAAGGCTGCCTGCGCTCA